ATAAGGATGATGAATTCCACGTTGGAACATACTATAACTATAAAACAGTTTCTGAAAATCGAGATGGAAATAAAGAAAATTCGAATTTAGAATTTTTCAAAATAAAAAAAAAAGAGGATCATTAAAAAAATCAATACATAGCATAAATACAAGAACAGATAAGAAGAGATGCGACTTCCCCCTATATATTTTGTTACTTCGCCTACAAAGAAACTTGTAATACCTACTCCATTTGTAATTCCATCAATGATTCGTTTATCAAAAAAATTCGTTTGTTTTGCTAATTTTCTTATAATTTCAGTTAAAGATTTTTTAAAAAAAGCATCTATGTAACCACGATTATATGACCAATTATATATAAAATTGATTAGTTTTTCCCACCTAATTCTTTTAGAACTCCATTTTTGAAATGAATTAAGTAAGGTTAAATTTAATAAAGATGAATAAAAAGGCTTATATAAACAGTATGCTATAAATATTCCAAACAAAGCTATACTGACTGAAAAAGTTGCATTTTTAAAAAATTCATACCAATCTACAAAATTTTGTGAATTTTTATGCAAAAGGTTTATCGATGGCGTTAATAATTTTGATAATATATCAAAGTTTATTCCTTCTTGATTGAAAGGAATTCCTATGGCTCCAATAAACAAAGTAAATAAAAGCAATACAAGCATAGGAAATAGAATAGTATTGTCTGATTCATGGGGATAATAGAAAGTTCTTGTATTAAGTCCAAAATTTTCAATAGTAATAAAAGTTTGAGTTCTTACATTATTACTAATTTGATATGTTTTATTGCCAAAAAAAGAAACTCTTTTCGTATTATTCATTGTTAATAATGGTACTAACCCAAAATTTCTATTAATTTTTTTTTCTTCTTCTTTACCCCATAAAGAGATTGAATAAAAGGAGCTACTTTTTTTTCCACTATAATTTATAAAATAAGTGTTTAAATGTCCTTCAAAAGTAAGTAAATAAATCCGAAACATATAAAATGCGGTTAATCCCGCTGTTGAACAAGCTATTATTGCAAAAATTGGCGAAAATAACAAACTATCATTAAGAATTTCATCTTTGGACCAAAAACAAGCAAGGGGGGGAATACCACAAAGAGAAAGTGTTCCTACTAAAAAGGCTGTTTTTGTAATCGGCACATGTTTTGTCAAACCACCCATAAGAATCATATTCTGACTTTTATCGGGAGAATATCCAACTATAGCTTCCATTGAATGAATAATGGATCCAGATCCTAAAAACAACAAAGCTTTCGAATAAGCATGAGTAATCAAATGAAATAAAGCGGATCGATAAGACCCCATACCCAGAGCTAACATCATATAACCCAGTTGAGACATTGTAGAATAGGCTAAACCTCTCTTAATATCTTTTTGAGCAAGAGCTAAAGTGGCTCCTAAGAGTACTGTTATTATACCTATTAAAGATATTATATACATTATAGAAGGGATAACTATAAAAAGAGGAAGAAGACGAGCTACAAGAAAAATTCCCGCGGCTACCATAGTAGCAGCATGTATAAGAGCCGAAATAGGAGTAGGGCCCTCCATGGCATCAGGCAACCATACATGAAGAGGAAATTGTGCCGATTTAGCAATAGGACCCACAAATAATAGAAATGCACAGAAAGTAAGGAAAAAGAGATTTACTCTATTATTTAAAATTAAATTATTGAATATTTCGAACAAATCCTGAAATTCGAAACTGCCAGTTATCCAATAAAGACCTAAAATTCCTAATAATAAACCAAAATCCCCTACACGATTAGTTACAAAAGCTTTTTGACAAGCATTCGCTGCAATAGGTCGTGTGAACCAAAAACCTATTAATAAATAGGAACACATTCCAACTAATTCCCAAAAAAAATAAACTTGGATCAAATTAGAACTAGTCACTAATCCTAACATTGAAGTATTAAAAAAACCCATATAAGCAAAAAACCTCAGATATCCTTGATCATGAGACATATAATTATCACTATAAATCAGAACCAAAATTCCAACAGTTGTAATTAATATTGACATAATAGAAGTAAGTGGATCAATAAAGTAACCGAACTCAAAAGAAAATTCATTATTTATGGTCCAAGACCATACATTTTGATGAATGCAACTTAGAAAAATTTGTTGAATAGATAGATAGAGCGAAACGATCATAACTAGACTTAACAAAAAAATACTCAGAAAAGTCCACATACGTCGAAGGTTTTTTGTTGCTGTCGGAAAAAGTAGAAGTCCAACGCCTAGTAAAATAGGTACTGGAAGTGGAATGAAAGGGATGATCCATGAATATTGATATGTATGTTCCATAAAATAAAAAACCTTTTTATTTTATTCTTAAATTTATTATTTCTTATTCACTGGTTTGTATATATATTTTTTTGAAAGGGGACAATATAAAAGCACGTTATTTCAAACCTAAATAGAATTTTTTTAGAATTAGTATAATCCTTCATAAACCTTTGAAAAGAAATATATATATTAAAATCTCAAAATTAGAAGTGATTAAATCATATTACTAAGTTACGGTAAAAAAAACGATTTGTCTTTTTTTTTATTAATACTAAATAAAATTGTGATTTTATGCAGATATCAAAAAAAGTGAATTAGAATTCCGTATTACAATAATTTATATACATATATTAAGAATAGAACAAAGATTTACACGACAAAAAAATACTTAATATTAAGTATATAATAAAAAAACTTTACCTAAAAAAGTTATTTGAGTTTGATTAGTAAGGAATAAATTTTAATTATGGAATTTATTGATTGTCTTCCAGTACACTAAGTGAGCTTTTTTTTTTTTTTGCAAGAAATATTATTATAATCGATATTTTTTTTACATATGAAGTGAATAAATTTCATAATTTTTTTTTTAATAATATAATCTATCAGTATAGATTAATTAAATGAGCACTCTCATACGGATTTCAAACGTTAAATAAAAAAAATTATGACAAAAAGGGTAAAAGTTGGGTTTTAAACTTTTGAATGTCTTTTTTGTTTTAAAAATAATATATAATAAAATTTGAAAGAAAAAAATCACTCGATATGGAGTACGAAAGAATAGAATAATAAATGTCTTTAGAATAGAATAATAAATGTCTTTGACATCCAATTATACCACTGAAAAACTTTTTTCATTTTTGAATGGCAGTTCCAAAAAAACGTACTTCTATCTCGAAAAAGCGTATTCGTAAAAAAATTTGGAAAAGGAAGGGATATTGGACATCGTTGAAAGCTTTTTCCTTAGGGAAATCACTTTCTACAGGTAATTCAAAAAGTTTTTTTGTACAACAAAATAAATAAAAAATACTAGAATAATTAGAATTAGCCTAACTTAAAAACAAATTCTTTAGAATACATATCAAAAAGGGGGGATTCTAATTTTCCCCATCACTAACTTGATGCAATAAAAAATAAAGATCTTGTATTTCCTCTTAACGAGGAAATACAAGATCTTTAAGCGAAATCAATAGGCGCTTCAAATTCATTAATTTAAGCGAAATTTTTTTCACTTTATACCGTTAGGAATTATTATTTCTTTGAATTCTTCTATTCTTTACTTGGAATCAAAGTTATAAAAGCATCTATCCACAATAAGTGAATATTAGATAATAATAATAAATACTAATATATGATATCATTTTTAAGTGATCAAAAAATCTCATGAAAATAGATATTTTGATAATTATTATTTTTATTTCTCTCGAGCAACTTAAGCAAATCTTATTTTATTTTAAATTTCGAAGGATTTTGGAGAAGTTTTAATTTTTAGAAAAAGCATTTTTTTATTAATGAAATCAATTGAAAATTCCATTGACTTGGCTGCTTTATTTAAATTTGAATCTCGACGATTGAGTAAAAACTTGTTACTATTGTTTTGAACAAGTTGCCGCTATGGTGAAATTGGTAGACACGCTGCTCTTAGGAAGCAGTGCTAAAGCATCTCGGTTCGAGTCCGAGTAGCGGCATAAGATCTTATAAAAGAGATATTATAAGTTTTATAATCAAATTAATACCCGACTTTTTTTTTTCTAAAATCGGGTAAAACCTAGTATTAATTTATTAATTTTTAACAAATTTTTTATGATTTTTTCAATTTTAGAGCATATATTAACTCATATATCTTTTTCGGTCGTTTCAATTGTACTAACAATTTATTTTTTAACTTTATTAGTTAATTTAGATGAAATCATAGGATTTTTTGATTCATCAGATAAAGGAATCGTAATTACGTTTTTTGGTATAACAGGATTATTAGTAACGCGTTGGATTTATTCAGGACATTTTCCATTAAGTAATTTATATGAATCATTAATTTTTCTTTCGTGGGCTTTTTCAATTATTCATATGGTTTCCTATTTTAATAAAAAACAAAAAAATCACTTAAACGCAATAACTGCGCCAAGTGCTATTTTTATTCAGGGTTTTGCTACTTCAGGTCTTTTAAACAAAATGCCTCAGTCTGCAATATTAGTACCAGCTCTCCAGTCCCAGTGGTTAATGATGCACGTAAGTATGATGATATTAGGCTATGGCGCTCTGTTATGCGGATCATTATTATCAATAGCTCTTCTAGTCATTACATTTCGCAAAGTCGGATCTACTTTTTGGAAAAAGAATATTAAAAAAAAAAATTTATTAAATGAATTTTTTTCTTTTGATGTACTTTATTACATAAACGAAAGAAATTCTATTTTACTACAACAAAATATTAATTTTAGTTTTTCTAGAAATTATTATAGGTATCAATTGATTGAACAATTAGATTATTGGAGTTTTCGTATTATTAGTCTTGGATTTATCTTTTTAACCGTCGGTATTCTTTCAGGAGCTGTATGGGCTAATGAAACATGGGGTTCATATTGGAATTGGGATCCAAAAGAAACTTGGGCATTTATTACTTGGACCATATTCGCAATTTATTTACATATTAAAACAAATAGAAATGTTCGGGGTATAAATTCTGCAATTGTGGCGTCGATAGGCTTTCTTTTAATTTGGATATGCTATTTTGGTGTCAATCTTTTAGGAATAGGTTTACATAGTTATGGTTCATTTACATCGAATTAAATAAAACATTAACCAAAAAAGAAAGGAATCCAAATAAAAAAGAATAGCATATATATATAACTTCATATAAATTAAGATAAGAAATCTAATTTCGTTTTAGTAGTAAATCATCAAGAACCTTTTGAATCAAGTAGTACAATGATTCAAAAGGTTCTCACAATACAAAGACCAAAGACTTCTTATTATAATTCAATTTAATGTTTTTTTTTATTCACTGAAAACTATCCATAAAAATAATTAGATAAAATGGATTCGACCTTGTCACTTGCTAATGAGAGCACAAAATCAGGATAAATTCCAATACTAATTATGGGTAGAAGAATAGAGATTGAAAGAAATAACTCGCGGGGTCCAGAATCAAAAAAAGAAAAATTTTTGACATTAATTAACTTGTAGCCATAGAACATTTGGCGTGACATAGATAATAAATATATAGGAGTTAATATCATTCCAATTGCCATTACAAAAATAATTAAAATTTTTGAAATTAAGAAATATTTTTGGCTGGTAATTATTCCAAAAAAAACGATTAATTCTGCAACAAAACCACTCATGCCCGGTAATGCAAGGGAAGCCATGGATAAGATAGTGAACATTGTAAATATCTTTGGAATGGAGATAGCCATGCCACCCATTTCATCAAGATAAACAAGCCGAATTCTATCATAACTTGTTCCTGCCAAGAAAAAAAGTGCAGCGCCAATAAATCCATGAGAGATTATTTGTAAAATAGCTCCATTAAGCCCAGGATCCGTTATAGAACCAATACCTATAATTATAAAACCCATATGAGATACCGAAGAATAGGCTATTCTCTTTTTTAAATTACGTTGACCGGGAGAGGTTGAAGCTGCATAAATTATTTGGATTGTACCGACTACCATCAACCAAGGAGAAAACATAGAATGGGCGTGAGGTAATAATTCCATATTGATTCGAACCAACCCATATGCTCCCATTTTTAATAAGATTCCAGCGAGAAGCATACAGGTACTGTAATGTGCCTCGCCGTGGGTGTCAGGTAACCAAGTATGTAAAGGTATAATCGGTGATTTGACGGCAAAAGCAATAAGAAATCCAATATAAAATAGTATTTCGAGTGTGACAGGATAGGATTGATTAGCTAATAGTTCTAAATTTAATGTTGGTTCGTTCGAACCATATAAACTTATACCTAAAACTCCTATTAATAAAAAAATAGAACTTCCTGCAGTATATAAAATAAATTTTGTAGCTGAATACAGACGTTTCTTTCCACCCCACATGGATAAAAGGAGGTAAACGGGAATTAATTCTAATTCCCACATGATGAAAAAAAGTAAAAGATCCCGAGAAGAAAATGATCCTATTTGACCGCTGTACATTGCTAACATCAGGAAATAAAATAATCGGGAATCCCGAGTAACTGGAAAAGCCGCTAAAGTAGCTAAAGTAGTAATAAATCCCGTCAGTAAAATCGTTCCTATAGAAAGTCCATCTATTCCCAGTCTCCAATAAAAATTAAAAAAATTGATCCATTTATAATCTTCGGACAATTGAATTAATGGATCGTCCATTTTAAAATTATAACAAAAAGCGTAGGTCGTTAGAAGAAGTTCTAAGATACAAATGCATATAGTATACCATTTATTGACTTTATTTCCCCTATGCGGGAGAAATAACATTAACGAACCGGCAGATATTGGAAAAACAACAATTATTGTTAACCAAGGAAAATCATTCGTGGTAAAGACAAGATACACCAGGTCCAAAGAACGCGTACTCAAAAAAAATATATAAATAAAAAAATATAATTGAACTTTTTTGAGTACGAGTACTTGTCAATAAAAAAATAAAATGTATTCCAAATTTATTCAAATGAGGTTTTCGGTAACGTATCAATAAGCTAGACCCATGCTTCGAGTTGTTTCATGCCATAAATAAACTCGAACGCTCAAAAAATCCGTTGGACAGGCAGATTCACATCTCTTACAACCAACACAATCCTCGGTTCTTGGAGCAGAAGCTATTTGCTTAGCTTTACATCCATCCCAAGGTATCATTTCTAATACGTCTGTAGGGCATGCTCGGACACACTGAGTACATCCTATACAGGTATCATAAATTTTTACTGAATGTGACATAGGATCTATAGTTTTTTGAATGTCATAAATTTTCAATCTAGTAAACTTATAACTAAATGATATATTAAAATACTAGATGAAGCAATGATTTCCTTTAATAGAATTTTTTTAATGAATTCTGGCTCAATTGATAAAAAATGGGCTAAAATACTTTGATTTCTTCGAGTTTCACAAATATAATCTAGTAAGTCATAACCTATCATATATGCAAATTTCAACCTACCTATAATTTTTTTATTTATGCTACTTATTTAATAAGGTCGATTGGTTGATGCGAGTTGATTTTCTGTTACGATAAATTGACGAGACTATAGCTAATCCAATAGCTGCTTCAGCGGCTGCAATTGCTATAACAAAAATGCAGAAAATATCCCCTTTTAGTTGGGAATTATCAAAAAACTCAGAAAATGTTACGAAATTCATATTAACTGCATTGAGTATAAGTTCAAGGCACATAAGAGCCCTAACCATATTTCGACTCGTGATCAATCCATAAAGACCAATCACAAATAAATAGGCACTCAAAACAAGTACATGTTCGAGTATCATTGAGCAACTCCTTATCAATTTTGATTCATTTCAATATGAATAATAAAAACAATTCGCCGGATTCAATCAACTAGAATATAACAACAAAGTACGAATAAAAACTATATTTAGGGAAAAAAATTTGCATAACATACACAAAGTTTTCTTTGGTCTTTACTAATTAGAACCTTTTTTATTGACGAGCCATAGAAATTGCACCTATCAAAGCAACTAAAAGAATTATTGAAATGAGTTCAAATGGAAGAAAAAAATCTGTTGATAAATGAATTCCTATTTGTTGACTATTACTTATTAAATCTTGCTCTAAAATCTGATTTAATTTTGTAGTCCAAATAACCCCGTACCATGACGTATCGAGAATAGTAGAAATTAATGAAAAAAGAATAGTTGTACAAACCAATGAAGTAATCCCATTTCCAACAGTCCACAGATTGAAATCTGTGGAATATTCTGAATCATTCATGAACATCACAGCAAATATGATTAAAACATTTATAGCCCCCACGTAAATAAGGAGTTGTGCAGCAGCTACAAAATGAGAATTTGCTAGAATATACAATAAAGATATACAAACAAGAACAAATCCTAAGGAAAAGGCTGAAAATATTGGGTTGGGAAGTAATACCACTCCCAGACCTCCTACTATAAGACCGGATCCCAAAAAAACTAAAAGAAAATCATGTATTGGTCCAGGCAAATCCATTATATTATTAAAAAAAGAAAAAAAATCGAAATCCTTTTCATGACTTTATTAATTTAACCGGGGAATTTTTTTTTAATATGTTTCTAATAGAGTGAAATTAGAATCTAATGGATATGAATTCATGTAGATACAATTATTATATTAGATAGTTTCGCTTTTTTTATTCGAATATTTTCAACCTATCTATTTCAAGAAACTAATTACGAATATATTATATTAAAAGGATGAGTTTTAATACGTAATATTATTCTATAAATACAATACAAGTTTTTATAATTAAATTCTTTATATAATTCAACAGTTTTGCATTCTTTTTTTAATAAAATGAATGGGTTTACCCATTTTTTGTTTGAGGTGAATTCAAAATTGTTCGAATAGTATAATCGTCAATTACTGACATTGGTAAACGACCCAAAGCTATTTGATTATAATTCAACTCGTGACGATCATAAGTTGACAATTCATATTCTTCAGTCATTGACAAACAATTTGTTGGACAATACTCAACACAATTTCCACAAAATATACAAATTCCAAAATCAATACTGTAATTAAGCAACCGTTTTTTTCGAATATTAGTTTCCAATTTCCAATCAACAACAGGCAGATCTATAGGACATACTCGAACACATACTTCACAAGCAATGCATTTATCAAATTCGAAATGGATTCGACCGCGGAAACGTTCCGATGTTATTAATTTTTCATAGGGATATTGAATAGTTACAGGTAAACGATTTGTGTGGGATAAGGTAATCATGAAACCCTGACCAATATACCTTGCAGCTCGTAGGGTTTGTTGACCATAATTCATGAACCCGGTTATCATAGGAAGCATATTGTAATTATCTATGAATAATTTGATCTTTATTTCTTTCTCTTGTTTAAAACAAGTAATGAATATGTTGGATTCATTTTCAATTTAGAGTGAAAAGAGTTGGAAAGAAGTTGTTAATAATAGATTACCAAGGGAAATTGGTAAAAGAAATTTCCATCCAAGATTTAATAGTTGATCCATTCTTAGCCTAGGTAAAGTCCATCTGGTTGCGATAGAAATGAACAAGAACAAATAAGTTTTAGCTAATGTAATAAAAATACCAATTGTTATTCCAAAAATTTGATCCCTTCCAAATAGCTCCAGAATAAATATATACGGAATAGAAATATTCCAACCGCCTAAGTATAGAACTGTTACAAATAATGAGGAAATTAATAGATTTAGATAAGAAGCAACGTAAAATAAACCAAATTTGATACCGGAATATTCAGTTTGATAACCTGCTATTAATTCTTCTTCCGCTTCTGGTAAATCAAATGGTAACCTCTCGCATTCTGCTAGGGAAGAAATTAGAAAAATGATAAAACCTATAGGTTGACGCCACAAATTCCATCCCCAAAAACCATATTTTGATTGTGCCTCAACTATATCAACTGTACTTAAACTGTTAGATAATCCTAGTCGGTGATAACATTACTATTCTCACCGCTATTACAAAACCGTACATGAGGTCTGCGCCTCATACGGCTCCTCAGGGGCTATAAATAAATCTAAGGACCAGATTAGTATTATTTAGATGGATATGATGTGTTCTAAAATAGATTAAATAGAAATATATCTGGGGTCCCGAATTATACCAATGGAATTCTGTCTGCTCAAATTCTAAGAATAAAAAAGCGCTTCGGAATTCATCTCATCCTTTACAAATTATAATTTCTATTTGTTGAGTAATAACTTAATCCTTTAATAAAACACTCCTTGTAAAAATAAAAATAGGTATTTCAGCCCATCGTGGTTTTCAATTACGAAAAAGAATTAGACATCCTATTAGTTTATTATTATTATTCATGATAGAAATTCTATTTTATTTTCGAAATATATGAAAATAAATATCCTTGTTTCGTTCCTATTCTTCTTTCTTGTTTATAAAAAAAGTCGGTGGACTTAAAAAATAAAGGATTATTTCGTTTCTGATAGTCATTACATTTATCGGTGGATGGGAGCATACTCTGAATCGGAACCTTGGGGAGTACTGTCTGATCATTTCTACTAATTTCAAGCCCCAATTAACCTTCTTTTTTTGTTATCTTATGTTATGCATAAATATTCTTTTCAATTTGGTTAATCTCTATTACAAATTCTTTGTGTATTTTGGTGTTTCTAACCATCCCCGCATTTTTACCTAATTGCCGCTCACTTTGTAATATATGTATGGTAATCTATATAACTGATAGTGAAAACGTCATACGGTTAATATTTTTTAACCCGCTTCAAGCCAGGATGACTAATCAACCAACCTTGGGGTAAAGCGATTCTTACGCTTAATGTTTATTTCCGTTTAACCTTTGTACAGAGGAAATGAGACTCCATTTTTCTTTTTACTGCTAATTTCTGAGCAGTTTTTTTTCACTCATATATAACTATCAAATTCCTTTTATCTTTTATTAAGATTACCCAAAAAGATAAATATATATATTCCGTTTTTTAACTTATTCGTCGAGAAGAAACGGAATAGTCAAAATAAACGTTTATGTTTCAACGAATCGCACGTAGAGATATTGATAAAACACATAGAGTTAATGGTATTTCATAACTAATCGATTGGGCAGCAGCTCGCAGACCACCTAAAAAAGAATATTTATTATTTGATCCATATCCTGACATAAGAAGTCCAATCGGAGCAATACTTGAGATGGCAATCCATAAAAAAATACCGATATTGAGATCCGCTAAAACAAGGTGATTGCTAAAGGGAATTACTGAATAACTTAGTAAAATTGAGATAACTGCTATAGATGGTCCAATACTAAATAAAGGAGTATTTCCTCTAGATGGACGAAGATCTTCTTTGAAAAGTAGTTTTGTCCCGTCGGCTAGAGCTTGAAGAATTCCCAACGGGCCGGCGTATTCAGGTCCAATACGTTGTTGTATCCCTGCAGATATTTCTCTTTCTAACCACACAATTACTAGTACACCTGTTATGATTCCCAATACAAGAGAAAATATAGGGACAAATATCCATATGAGTCCATAGACCTCTTTTAAAGATTCCAATCTAACAAAAGAATTTATAGTTTGTACTTCTGTTGCATAAATTATCATTTTAACGATCAACTTCTCCCATAATTATATCTATGCTACCGAGTATCGTCATAATATCAGCCAATTTCATTCTTTTAACTAGTTCAGGAAGAATTTGCAAATTAATAAAACCCGGTGGTCGAATTTTCCATCTCCAAGGAAAACCGCTTTGATCTCCTATGAGAAAAATTCCCAATTCCCCTTTTGGAGCTTCAACTCTTACATAAAGTTCTTGTTTCGATAATTCAAAAGTAGGAGAAGGTTTTTTACTAATGAATCGATATTCAAAATCATTCCATTCTGGATTCCTTTTTTTATCAAAGCCTCTGCTTTCTAAATTCTCATAGGGACCCCCCGGAAGTCCTTCCAGAGCCTGTTGAATAATTTTGATCGATTCTGTCATTTCGCTAAGTCGTACTAAATAACGAGCTAATGAATCTCCTTGTTTTTGCCACTGAATTGCCCATTCAAATTCATCGTAAGACTCATAACGATCAACTTTCCGAAGATCCCATGGTATTCCGGATGCGCGTAGCATTGGTCCGGATAAACCCCAATTTATTGCTTCTTCCCCACCAATAATCCCAACGCCTTCAACCCGTTCTAAAAAAATAGGATTTCGTGTAATCAGTTTTTGATATTCAACAACCTCTGTTAAAAAATAATCACAAAAATCCAAGCATTTATCTATCCAACCATAAGGTAAATCAGCCGCTATTCCTCCAATACGAAAAAAATTATGCATCATTCTCATACCGGTGGCAGCTTCGAATAGATCATATACAAATTCTCGTTCTCTAAAAATATAGAAAAAGGGAGTCTGTGCCCCAATATCTGCCATAAAAGGGCCAAGCCATAACAGATGAGAAGCTATACGACTCAATTCCAGCATAATTACTCTGATATAGCTGGCCCTTTTAGGAACTTGAATATTTCCCAATTGTTCTGGTCCATTTACTGTTATTGCTTCTGTAAACATAGTAGCTAAATAATCCCACCGCGTTACATACGGTAAATATTGTATAATTGCTCGATTTTCTGCAATTTTTTCCATTCCTCTGTGTAAATAACCCAATATGGGTTCACAGTCAACAACATCTTCACCATCTAGAGTAACAATTAAGCGAAGAACACCATGCATGGATGGGTGGTGAGGTCCCATATTGACTATCATAAGATCTTTTCCTGTAACTGGTCTCTTCATAAGTTTTTCCTTGCTTCGTTCTGGCATGAATTAGATTGCTGAAAAAGAAGTTTATCAAAAAATTCAAGATCTAAAAAATGAACTAATTCAGAATTTTTGAATTTAACGAGTTTTTAATTCCCGAATACTCAACTGATTAATTAATTCTTTATAACGTACTCTATTTTTTTTTGACAAATAAGCCAGCAGTCGTTGACGTTTTCCCAGAATTTTTCGTAGACCCCTCTGAGATAAATAATCTTTTCTGTGCAATTCCAAATGTGAAGTAAGTCTTCGTATCTTATTAGTGAAACTGAATACTTGAAATTCAACGGATCCCCTGCTTTCTTCTTTTTTTTCTTGAAATGAAATAAATGTATTTTTTATCATAAAAAGAAATCCTTCCCTTTTTAATATGAATTAAAAGATATGAATTTTACTGATCAGTAATAATAATGGTAGTTTTTTTGTACAAGGATCCGAATTTAATTATCAACTTATTAATTCTTAATTTTATATAACAAAAAAAAAGTCTAAATTGAAATCTAAAAAAGGAGGATTCTGTTAATTTATTTATTGATCCGCTCTGATTGGTATCTATGTCATTGATTAAATGACTCTCATGTATAAAGATTCAATTTTAAACAATCCTTCATATTTGTGCATACAATTGTTTTCATATACCGTAACTTATATATTATATATAGTAAAAATATAGTAAAAAGGATCTATCATTAATAAATTGAAAATCGCGTATACATATGTATTCTTATCATACTGAAATGATTTCCGTTAGTAGTATTAAACCAATAGCGATTCATACAAGCTAAATCTTCTAATCGAAAATTGGGCCAAAGAAAGGATTTTAATTTAATTAGGTTATTTTTACCCTTATCAAGATCCTTCTTTTTATGCAAAACTGTGGTCAAGTTTTGAATATTCTTATCAAATCTTGAATTTATATCCCTCGCATTTTTTTTTTTTAAATTGAAACAAATTCGAATTCTAAATTCTCTACGTCGTTTAGGGGATAGAATATTTTCAGGGACAAAGAAATCATAATTATTTTTTTTATCAATATAGCTTTTTTTTTTGTATCTTTTACTTATTTTGTGTTTATTTTTATCAACCAATGAAATCCCTATGGTTCCATATATAATATGTTGTCCATCGGTTTTTACAGACAACCGGACAGGTTCAACAATCAATATTCCTTTTTTCATTAATTTTGCAAAAGTGAAATTCTTCTCAATCATTAGAATATCTAGGCTCATCTCTCCTCTTTCAATAGAAGATATCGCTATCTCGTTTGGATTTTTTAGTCTAACCAAGAGACAGTATACTTTTACATTATTGAGAATTTTTTGATTAAAAAAACAATTCCACCGTAATTGAAAACGCGAATACCTTTTGAGAAATAAATCAAGTTCCGCTTCGGTATTGCTTTTTGGTTGTTTTTTATTTTTCCGTTTTTTTATCTCCGATTCTGCATAATTTTCTTCAATATTTTTTTCTTGGTTTGATAGAGCTGATTCAGGATTTCTTTTTGTTTCTTTTTCAAGCTCTTCTTGACCTGCCGATTCGTTTTCTTCTTTATTTAGATTATAAAATCGAACGGATCTTTTTTCGTTTGATGGTATAAAACCTTTTTTCTTTAGAGTGATCTGTTTATTTACGTTTTTTTTTTCATTAAAATTGAAAAGAAGTAATTTAATTGGTATGACCCAGGGTTTCATTTTATATGTACTAGAAAATAATAAAAATTCTGGAAAGAAAAAAAAGTCAAACTTTGTTATACGATGATTTAGTATTTCTTCATTCATTCCCATCCAATCAAAAAAGAAACTTTTTTGATTGGCAAGACCCGTCTTAGTTATTTTATCAATTTTTTGATAATTCTGAATTTTAGTCTTAATATATTTTTTTTTACTCTTGGTATCAGACTTAATATTTACTTTTTTTCTAAACCAAAAGTGGAGAATTCGCCAATCCAAATATTTTCTATGCCGAATTTCCCCTATACCCCGAATATTATATTTTTCTAAAAAACAAGAGACTAAACAATTATCTAGAGCAATGCCTATAGACATATCAAAATTTTTTTCTGTAGAATGAATAGATTTGTAACAAAAAAGATTATATATAGAATCTTTTTTTAAATTATGTTTTGGATTTAAAAACGAGTTGGCCTCAAAAAAATTGTGTTTTTTGTAATTATCAAATTTGTTTTTTTCATATGAATCCACTTTGGTTAAACTTGGATTTAGAACGAGAGAGTCTTGGTTTATTTTCTTTTTCCATTTTTGGGTTACTAATCTCGCCCATGCAATTTGAGGTAAATTGTATTGAGAATTACTTCGTAACCAGTTTTTCCATTGATTTACTTCGGAATTTAAAAGGGTTTTATCTTTCAATTCATAATGAAATATTCCTTGTTCTTGAAAAAAATCCTTTATTTGATTTTTAACAAAAAAGGATGTTATGTATATGTTATATTCAAAAAGAGCCTTTAATTTAGAAAAGTTATTAACTTGAATTTGTGCTAATTTGTAAAATACATATGCTTGTGATAAAGAGCATAGGTCATAACTAATTTTTTTTTTAGTGGATATTAAATTTTTTATAGTCGAAATAAAATAAATAGTATTTTTTTTTTTATTAATTTTTTCTCCATTTTCGTCATTTTTGTAAATATATTTATCAAGAATTGTTTTTGTTGATTCAAAAAAAAGTTTTGTAGTAATTCTTGGAATATTAATGATACCTAGAAAAATAGTTATAGACAGTTGTTCAATGCAAAATTTTATAAAAAAAAAAGATTTACGAATTAATCGGGTATTTTTTCTTTTGAATGTCTGCCAACTTTTTTTTGATGACTCCATTATTTTAGAATCATAACGCAGTTTGTTACAACTATTAGTTAGGTTTTCTTTTTCTTTTGAAATTTCTTCTGTTTGATTTCTAATTGTCTTTATTCTATCAATCACATTTTTTATTTTGTTTTCGCTGAGTAAAGAATTTGTCCACTCCGTGGATTTTTTTTGAACAGATAGTTCATGAATTATCTGATTACTCATTATTGAATCTTTTTTAATTTCATTCGGAATTTGATTTCGTTTTGAAAGATTTTTGATTTTTCCTTTTAGAAAAAGCAAGTTTTTGATAATCCAGTTTTTAATTTCTTTTGCGACTTTTAGGAAAATTGTTGCTCTTTCTTTGAAAATCCTTAAAACAAGAAAAGACTTAGTTTTAGATTTTTTGATTCTTTTTTTTAATTCTTTAAAAATAGGTTCAAAAAAAGAAGGCTTTTTTTTAGCAGAACCAAACGGTCGGTCAGTTTCCAGTCCCCAAACTGTTAAAAAACAAAAATCATTTTTTTCTCCTTTTGTTTTTTTTAGTCGAGCCTTCTCAAATGATTGAAATTTAGATTTATGCCAAGGTTTAAGATAAAACGGAAATAGGATTTTTATCTGAATACCATCCGTTAACCAGTTTCTTGGAAATTCTGTTTCGGATAGTTGAACCCCATTATAAGTACATTTAACATGCATTTCACGTTTCCAATCCTTTAAATCCTCAGACCACTCGGGAAATTGAAATAATAACATACGGATACTATTTTTAATTATTATCAATAAAGGTAATATAATATATTTTCTAAGAATAGATTGAGTTACTAAAAGAAAACCTCTTATTATTTGAGCAAATAGGAAGCTATCCCAAGTTTCTGCAATTTCTATCCGTTTTTTTTCTTCTATTTTTGATTGTTCTTCTTCTTTTTTATCAAATTTTTTTTTTTTTTTCCACATAAAATTTCTAAGAATTTTTTTTTTTAACCCCCATATATCAAACGAAAAAAAAAAAAGTTTATCTATTCTATCAAAAAAAAAGGGGGAATGTACTTTTGCTTGAAAAAACTCCCAAATAACAGTTTTACGCCTTTGGGAACGCATGGATCCTTTAATTATCTCTCGACGAAAATCAGATTGTTGTGAATAACGGATCAAAGCCATTTCATCTTTTTGATCAGAATTTTGATTATCTTTGAGATTAGTATAAATCTCGTTATGTGGCTCTTTATCAGTAAAAACCACTACACGTTTTGCTTTTCTTGAACGAAGTCCAGGCTCCGTTGGTACATTTTCTTCAGTTTCGCCTTCCAATTCTTCCAACTCACTTGTTAATTTGTATGACCATCGAGGAACTTTTTTTTTGATTTCATGGAAATTAATCAAATTTTTTATAAGAGTTTGATCATTATTATCAGTTATAACGACATCAAATAAAAAATTGAAAATTTTTATTTCTTCTTCTGAATGCATTTTTTCTTCTTGGGGTTCTGAAAAAAAAGAAAGTTTTTTCTCTATTGATAACGATTTTCTAGTAAATTTTTCTATTGTTTGCTCAAATTTGTGAGAATTAATCTTCAGAAGTATACCATGAATCTTGTTTATCCAAGATCCTCTTCTATTCTTTTTTTGATAGGTTTTGGTTATGATTTGGAATGGAGATAATTTTGTGATTCTTCCGCGAGAAATCCCATGCAAAAATGGATCATAAATTTTAGGTAAATATTCTTTTTTAGTTTCATTATGACAAAATCGAGTCGTTTTTTCCAGTATATTTTCAATAGACCGTTCCTTATCTAAAGCTTCAATTCGATTTAAAAATTCGTTTTTTAAGTTTTCCTTTTTTTCTTCATTGATCAAATTCCAATAAGTAGAAACTTGATTTGAGGGTGTTTTTTCTGTTCTAAATGAAGGGATC